AAAAAATAGGTAGGGATGACAGGATTTGAACCCGTGACATTTTGTACCCAAAACAAACGCGCTACCAAGCTGCGCTACATCCCTTTTCATAATTGTTGTACGGTTTCATTGTACAAAATCCATATCTTGTTTTCCACATCCTTTCTTATTTTTTAGGGTGTATTTCATCTGTGGGGACCTTGTATATGCTCATTTTAGGTAGTAATTGCTAATTCTAATTTCATTTTGCGCAAAAACAAATGGTCTTGAACTACAAGATTGGTTTATCTATGATCTGTGTAGTAAAATATCAAACTAGGACTATATATGTCTTACAATTACAATAAGAATAAAGAATGCAAATAAAAAAGAAAGAAAAAAAAAAAAGAATAAGGAGGATTTTCAATGCGAGATATAAAGACATATTTCTCCACGGCACCTGTGCTAACCCTTCTATGGTTTGGGTTTTTAGCAGGTCTTTTGATAGAAATTAATCGGTTATTTCCAGATGCTTTGTCATTCCCCTTTTTTCATTCTGATTGAATTCTTTGCTATTTGATAGATGAAGAAATTCATAATATTTTAGATCCATTTTTTTTTACGTAACATCGCTCCCATTTTGCTCCTTTTTTTCTTTACTTATCCTAAGAGAAATAAAAAGTGTATTGAACCTTAGTAACAATACATTGAATCTACGATAGAATTGGGGAAAAAATAAATGTAAATAATGAAATACTGAAATTAGGATAGTTCTAGTTAGAAAAAATTGTATTACTTAATTTTTACTATAATTCTTCATATTCTTCTATTAATGACTATGACCGTATTTCTTTATAGTTCTAATATTTTTATAAATTCCATTTCTAGATTTCTAGTTAGTAACTGTTATTGATATAGAACCAATTTTTTTTTCTTTTCTTCTTCTTTCTTATTTTTCTGATTTTTTTGTTTCTTATTTTTTCTTTTTTCTTTCCTTTTGTATTTCATATTTAGTTTGGTTCGAAAAGAAAATGAGGGGAGTTCTAAAGTGAAGTCAATCCAAGATAAAAAGGAAAAAGGAAGGTTCATGGCCAAAGGTAAAGATAAAGGTAAAAATAAAGGTAAAGATATCAGAACTATAGTTATTTTGGAATGTACCAGTTGTGTTGGAAAGAGTTTCAATAAAAAATCGACGGGCATTTCTAGATATATTACTCAAAAGAATCGACACAATACGCCTAATCCATTAGAATTTCGAAAATTTTGTCGCTATTGTAAAAAGTATACAATTCATGGGGAAATAAAGAAATAGATGGAACAGAATGCGTGTGTTATTTTTTCAAGGAGGGAGAAGGGTAAGAACTTTATATCTTAACATTTAACATATATTTAACATATATAAAACATATATAAAACTTTATATCTTAATTTTATATCTTAACTTTTATATCTTAATATATCTTAATATCTTAACTTTATATTAATATTAATATCTTGACTTTATATCTTAACATTTAACATATATAATATATAATACAATATATATAATACAATACAAACCAAATCCTATTTTTGTCGGATTTTAAATGAAAAATCCAATTTTTGTATTTTCTAGATTCTTTTAGATGCTAATGAATAAACAAACAAAACAAACAAGGAATAAGCAAATCATGGGTAAATACAATAAATACAATAAAACTTTTCGTAAACAAAAAAAAAAATCTTTTCATAGGCGTTTACGACCAATTGGGTCGAGGGTTCGAATCAATTATAGAAACACGGGTTTGATTAGTCGATTTATTAGTGAACAAGGAAAAATCTTATCGAGACGGGTAAATAGGTTGACCTTGAAACAACAACGATTCGTTACTATTGCTATAAAACAAGCTCGTATTTTATCTTTGTTACCTTTTCGTACTAATAATAGATTCTTAGAGAAAGCATATATAAATCGAAAAAAATACAAATACAAAAAATACAAAGGAAAAAAATACAACAAATACAAAAGAAAAAAAAAAATACAACAAATACACAAGTAAAAAAGAAAAAAAAAATAAGGAAAAATAGACATACTCGTTTTAAACTCCAACCAGAATTCAAGCTCAGATTAATGTTTTTTTTTTTGTTTTGAGCGATACAATCCATTTTGCGTTAGAAACAAAAAATGGGCAAGAAATCTTTTTTTTTTAAGATGTTCGTTTATTCCTATTACTCAAATCTTAATTTCTTTCTTTTGATTCTATTCTCCCGGAGTCTATTCTCCGGGAAATTTTTTTTTCAATCATTCTTTTTTCCTTTTTACTTTCTTTTCTCTTTATAGCCTTATAGCTTATAGTATGATATAGCCTTATACTTATATATTTATATTATACTTTATATATTTATATTATACTTTATATATTTATATTATACTTTATTATACTTATTTTACTTTCTTTTTTACTTTCTTTACTTTATTATTATTTTAATATTATTATTTATTATTATTTATTTATAGTATTTATTATACTATATATACTATATCTATATAGTATATATAGTATATATTTATAATATATTATATAATATATTATATATTCGTTTATTCTTTTATTTGTATTTTTTTTTCTTTATTTCTTGATGGATGGATGATTTTCTGGATTGATGATTTTAAATAAAATAATATCAAAAAAATTGTTATTGGATAAGGCTATTTGTGCAAGTATTTTACGATTAAGAAGCAATTGTCGCTTGTACAAATTGTGTATACATCGACTATAGCTATAGGATACCCTATCCTCGCGAGTTACTGCATTTATCCGAGTGATCCACAAACGGCGAAAATCTCTCTTTCTCCTGTTCCTATCTCGATGAGAGGAAACCAAAGCTCTTATTCTTTGTTGAGTAGTCGTTCGAGTAAGTATTGAATGAGCCCTCATAAAGGTTGATGCAAAAGAACGAATTTTTTTTTGACGTTTCCGAGCTGTATATCCTCGTTTAACTCTGGTCATTGAATCAAATGAGACTTTATTGAATAACTAATTGATTTCTCTTATTTCAGTCATCCTTTTCCTCCGATCAATTCATAATAATAACAAAACAGATTCTTCCGATATCTAAAATATAAATTCCAATGGCTTTTGCTACTATGACCTTCCCGACCACGATTTTTTCTTCCTTCCAGATATTCGACCTGAAAATAATAAATTCTGCTGCTGTTAAATAAAAAAGAATAGTGGGTTCTCTCGTTTTTATGGCAACTTCTGAAACGGTGAGGTCCTCTCTATACACCGGAGCCTCTTCTTTCATTTCATATAATTTGATTGTGAACTTGTATAATTCACACTCTTTAGCTCTACCCATCCTTTTTAAAATTCGAATTGTGTCAGTATGTAATTATGCTGTAATAGCAGTACTATACAGTAATACTATACAGTAAAACACAGTAAAACAGTAAAGTAATATTAAAGTAATATAAAGTAATATATAGTAGGAAAAGAATCCTTTTCACAAAAAATGACAAAAAAGCTATCCATACAGTGACGGCATTTCATTCTGAAAGTTGGCTAGGTAGCTGACCTTTTTAGTCCGTTTTTTCAAAAATAGGAGCATAACCTTTTTGCTTCTTATAAGACTATTTCCTCCGCTTAATGGATAACTATAACTATTTGCTACCAATGGAGAATTGATTCTCATCTCAAACGGAATGATTGGATTTGCACAAATAGAAACCATAAATTACAAAACATAACCATAACATAATAGAGGTATAGAATAGGTCTTCTTTTTTAGATAGTCAATGAAATGGTTTTCTTCCACTCTATCTATCCTATTCCTTGGTAGTGTTCATTGATATTGGAAAAAATTGTTGCATTTCTTCAAACTCATGATCTGAACTGAACGAGTCGCACATACACCCTAGTACATGTTCCTCGACGCTGAGGGCATCCTCGAAGAGCAGGAGTTTTATTGGCATTTCTTTTTGGCTGTCTTTCATTTCTAATAAGCTGTCTAGTGGTCGGCATATTGTGTTAAGATAATCTCATTCTAGATAGAATAGAGTGGCTTGGCTTATATCTATCTTAACCGGTCTTAGCCGGATGGTTGATTATTATTAATCATTTCTTTTGAATCGAAATGAAAATAAATCACGGAAAATCCCAAAATGGAATTGTACCCCGGGAATTCCCATATCTATATTAGGAATCCATCTTCATTTCCACTTCTGATTCTGAATTCTACCTCTTCATTTCCACTTCCGAATTCTACCTCTTTATTTACACTTCCGAATTCTAATTCTAATTCGAACCCTACAAGATCGACGATACCATAAATTTGTGCTTCTGTTGCTGACATAAAATCATCCCGTTGCAGGTCGCACGTTATCCTACTTAGAGGGATTTTTGTTCTTTCCTGAAAAATTTTTACGACGTCGCTGTAAAATTTCGATACTATATTTATGTCCAGTTCAAATTCCGATAGGTCATCCTCCTCAAAAACACTAGAAGGTTGGTGAATCATAACCCTGATGATATTAATATAACATCACGAATGGTTCTTATATCTCTATCTTGGGTCAAGGTACGAGTAAAACGACAAGAAGAACAAAAATAGAATTAAACATAAACAACCGTACGGGCATCTTTTGTACATTGCATACGGCTCCGCAATGGAATTTTTTTGTTTTTCCACGTTTTCGATAGAAGAAATTCTATCGAAAACAAGAAATAGAACCCATCTATCTAATCCAAATCATGAACTGATCCATTTACCACCCTTCCTTTTAGATTTTATATTTCATAGCAGTAAATAAAAAAAAAATACTATGATGGTTCTGTTGCTTTATCGATTTATGCTTTCTTTATTTATCTATTTATCTCGTCTTTAAGCAATCCCAAAGTTTTTTTATATGATCTAAGAAGGAGAAATTGATTTTCTCCATCTTTTTTTACTCTCATCTTTTTTTACTCTTTATATCATAACATAAAGATAAGAAAAAGCCTTCTAGTGTGGAAAAAAAAATGGTTTGTGACGCTGAAATTTACTTTATGATACATAAATGATACATAAGATCGGGAAGAACCCTTCTTTCTTTCATACTCCTATCTCAATACAAAATATAATGTTTAAAAACAATAATTGTTTGTTAATATTGAACTCGAAGTGCCATGCTATTATTACTTCTTCTTTTCTTTATTTTTTTTTTTTTTCATATTCGATACAGCGAAGGCATAGTCTTATTTTTCTTCTCAAATACAAATTCATTGGCGCCAAGCGTAAGGGAATGCTATACGTTTGGAAATTTCTCCTCCAACCAGAATGAGACATCCTATCGAAGCGGCTATACCCATGTTTATTGTATGTATAACAGGCGGCACCCATTGCATAGTATCATAAAGGCCTATTCCTGGGATTACCCATCCGCCTTCACAGTTTATAAACAAAAACTGATCCCTAGTAGGATCTTCTATGGTTAAATGTACCATGATACCCACAACATCATTCGAGAGCTCGTAATCAAGCTCGTCGCCTAAAAAAAGTATTCGTTCTTGATGAAGTCGGTTGATTAGGGAAAAATTGTATTCCCGAGGAACCGTACGTGCGCCTTTGGATGCATACGGTTCGATTTTAAAGAATAAATAAAGAAAAATAATTTTGAAAACAATCAATGTGTCGATTTCAGCCCTATTTCTTTTTTTTTGTAACAGGTTTTTGTTTTTCTAAGGATTTTTTTTTTATTCTATTTTTATTTTTTTTTTTCATATTTCATATATTTCATATTTTTCATATTTATATTTCATATTTAAGTTAATGTAGGAAAAAATGTCGAAAAGAAAAAAGAATTTTCTGAACTTATTGAACTAACTTCTCATTGATGTATTTTTTCATCGAAATTCAAATGACGATGTAATTTTCTTGTTCCTGAATGGGCCCTTTCAATTCTTTTAGGTTTTTTTTTCTACTCCGAGGGAAGATTTGTCCGAATTCTCTTTGCGCATATACGGCAAATGATTTCAATGCCACTTCGTTTTTTTTTTCAATTTATTTCATGCCTTTCTCCAAACTATTCGATGTATTATGTATTGTATTCATCATACTACTTCATCGGTAAGCAGTTTTCAATTCTCTTTTTTTTAGATTTATATTACTTTTATTTTATATTTTAGATTTAGATTACTACCTAATAATAATATTCTTATTTCATATTTTTATTAGGTTATTAGGACCTGTATTACTACATTTGCACTCCCATTGTATTACTTTGCTATGAACTCTTTTTACTATGAATTCTGAATTCAGAAAGAACTCTTAATTCATTCTGAATTCCAATTTGATAATAAACGGAGCTTGGAAAAAATGATACTTGACTTTATCATTCCAAGTAAACCATCAATTATTCTAATAATTGAAAATATTTATCTAATTGTGTTTCACGCTCCGAATTATTTATTTGATGGTTCAATCAATACAAATCAATACAATATTTCCTATCTATCTATTGGATTGGGGTGGGTTGGGGGACGAAACAAAGAATACTCGATCGGGGATATAATGGGGAAATCCCATATGGCCAATATGTCTGACAAGTCGCACTATAGGTCAGTCCAAACTGCTTCTTCATCTTCAGGAAACTGAAAGGGTACTTTTGGAACACCAACAGGCATTCAACTAAAGAAAAAATGAATTATTATACTTTAAATATAAATATAGGAAAACATAATGGCGGTTTCCTTGTCTTTATCATTTTTTTCTCTTTCTCTTGATTTTGTATCTTCTTTTTGTATACTTAATTTTTGTATACTTAATTATAACTTTTTCATTATAACTTTGATCTAATAGATTTTTATTGATCTAATATTTTTATTTTATTTATTTTTATTATTATTTATCTAATATTTTATCTAGTATTAAATATATAAATTATAAATATATAAATAAATTATAAATATATAAATGTCAATATATTACATATATATATATATATGTAATATAAGAATATAAGACCGAATCGAGTATATCGAGTATCTAGTATTTCTAGTATTCGAGTATATAGTAAACTAAGAGTATATAGATATAGACTTATAGGCTGGAAGTTTCATAGAGGAAAAAATAATGAAAAAATTGGAACGAACGTATGAATTGGATCAGCCGATTAAATCATTTTGAATGAGAAACAAAAGTATCTATGCATTCTTTCCCCTAAAGTACTACCATTGCGTATTGATATTTATCGGATATAGAATAAGATCTGTTTATTTTTATTTTTCTTCTTCTATTCTTTTCAATCGAATAATCGAATAGAAAGGATTGAAAATTGAAAATAGGAAGAGAAGGGAACAATTTTTTTCCTATTTGATTTCATTGAAAATCAACAAATAAATAGGAAGACTTTCCTATCCAAAATCTACCGATGAAGTGCACGGTTTAGTCTTTTCCAATGCGATAAAGATAAAATTATATAATATCTATTTATTTTTCATTTTTTTTTTACAAAAGGAGTATTTACATGGGTTTGCCTTGGTATCGTGTTCATACTGTCGTATTGAATGATCCCGGTCGATTGCTTTCTGTCCATATAATGCATACAGCTCTAGTTTCTGGTTGGGCCGGCTCGATGGCTCTATACGAATTAGCAGTTTTTGATCCCTCTGACCCTATTCTTGATCCAATGTGGAGACAAGGCATGTTCGTTATACCCTTCATGACTCGTTTAGGAATAACCAATTCATGGGGGGGTTGGAGTATTTCAGGAAGAACTATAACGAATTCGGGCATTTGGAGTTATGAAGGCGTAGCGGGGGCACATATTGTGTTTTCCGGCTTGTGCTTCTTGGCAGCTATCTGGCATTGGGTGTATTGGGACCTAGAAATATTCTGTGATGAACGTACAGGAAAACCTTCTTTGGATTTGCCCAAAATCTTTGGAATTCATTTATTTCTCTCAGGAGTGGCTTGCTTTGGCTTTGGCGCATTTCATGTAACAGGGTTATATGGTCCTGGAATATGGGTGTCTGACCCTTATGGACTAACTGGAAAAGTGCAATCTGTAAATCCAGCGTGGGGTGCAGAGGGTTTTGATCCTTTTGTTCCGGGGGGAATAGCTTCTCATCATATTGCAGCGGGTATATTGGGCATATTAGCGGGTTTATTCCATCTCAGTGTCCGTCCACCTCAACGTTTATACAAAGGATTACGTATGGGTAATATCGAAACTGTGCTTTCCAGCAGTATTGCTGCTGTTTTTTTTGCAGCTTTCGTTGTTGCTGGAACTATGTGGTATGGTTCAGCAACTACCCCAATCGAATTATTTGGCCCCACTCGTTATCAGTGGGATCAGGGGTATTTCCAGCAAGAAATATATCGAAGAGTTGGGGCCGGACTAGCTGAAAATATGAGCCTATCGGAAGCTTGGTCTAAAATTCCCGAAAAATTAGCCTTTTACGATTACATTGGTAATAATCCAGCAAAAGGCGGATTATTCAGAGCAGGTTCAATGGACAACGGGGATGGAATAGCTGTTGGGTGGTTAGGTCACCCTGTATTTCGAGATAAAGAAGGGCTAGAACTCTTTGTACGTCGTATGCCTACCTTTTTTGAAACATTTCCGGTAGTTTTGGTAGATAGAGACGGAATTGTGAGGGCCGATGTTCCTTTTCGAAGGGCTGAATCCAAGTATAGTGTTGAACAAGTAGGGGTAACTGTTGAATTTTATGGCGGTGAACTCAATGGAGTCAGTTATAGCGATCCCGCTACTGTGAAAAAATATGCTAGACGTGCCCAATTAGGTGAAATCTTTGAACTAGACCGAGCTACTTTAAAATCTGATGGTGTTTTTCGTAGTAGCCCAAGGGGTTGGTTCACTTTTGGTCATGCTACATTTGCTTTGCTCTTCTTTTTCGGACACATTTGGCACGGTGCCAGAACTTTGTTCAGAGATGTTTTTGCCGGTATTGATCCAGATTTGGATGCTCAAGTTGAATTTGGAGCATTCCAAAAAATTGGAGATCCAACTACACGGAGACAAGTAGTCTGATACAAGATTCCTTTGATATTTGTTGTCTCTATTTTTTTTAGTATTGAAATTTACAATTTCAATTTCGAATTGATTTAGTAAATGATCAAAAATGAATAGGTGTGGAAGCTATAATTGTTGTCAAAATTGTAAACCACGATCGAATCTATGGAAGCATTAGTTTATACATTCCTCTTGGTTTCGACTTTAGGTATCATCTTTTTCGCGATCTTTTTTCGCGAACCACCTAAAGTTCCAACTAAAAAAATGAAATGATTTTTTTTTTTTGATTTCCATTTATTTCCATTGAAGTAGTAATGAGCCCCATATTAATGGGGGGGCTCATTACTTCAACTAGTCCCCATGTTCTTCGAAAGGATCTCTTAATTTTTTAGAGGGTTGCCCAAAAGCGGTATATAAGGCGTATCCAGTAAAGCTTACAAGTAAACCAGATATGGAGATGGCGACTAGGGTTGCTGTTTCCATTTTTTATTTTTTGTATAATTTTACGATCACAACGGATCACAATAATGTCGTTTATTTACAACTACAACGAAATGGTATACAAAGTCAACAGATTTCAATCCACAAGGAAAGAGGATTTATGGCTACAAAAATCGTTGAGAGTAGTTCTAGATATGGGCCAAAACGAACTGTCCTAGGGAGTTTATTAAAACCATTGAATTCGGAATATGGAAAAGTAGCCCCAGGGTGGGGTACTACACCGCTTATGGGAATCACAATGGCTCTATTTGCCATATTTCTATCTATTCTTTTGGAAATTTATAATTCTTCTGTTTTACTGGATAGAATTCCAACAAATTAGTTCATAAAACTAGGAAGGCCTAGTTTTTCAATAAAAAAAAATGATTTTACTAGGCTGACTTAATACTTCAACTTAAGATTAATTAAGAATTATTTAGGACTTGGGTTGAAAGATCATTCTGGTAGTTCGATCGTGAAATTTATTTGTTTCGATATTTCATTTCCGGAATATGAGCGTGTGACTTGTTATAATTGATCCTATTGAGAATATATAGAATGGACCTGTCATCTCTATCAAGATGATTCCAACTCGTCAGATATTTATTCTAGTCTCTGGAGCACGAACTATATAGAATTAATAATAGATAAAGAAGATAAAGAAAATAAATCTTTGAACTATGATTCATACCTATTATTCAGACCTCGCAACCGGACTAAAAAAAAGGAAAGAAATCTTTTTTAAATCAGATTCTAAATCAAAGATTTCTTTCCTTCAGACTTATGTTGATGTTGACTGAAAGAAAAATATTTCTCTAGAATTTATGAACTCATTACATTCATTGAAGAAGTGATAATCAAATTGTTTTTACTCATAGAACCTTTGAATTTAGCTTTTCAATTTCAATCATCGTGGTTCTAGTATGAATCTGAGGTTTCAATTGATTCATAGGGTCTCAACAAGAAAATTCCTATAAAAAAAATAGGGAAGAGAAGATTCAATAGGCCTGTCACGATTAAAATAAATAAAGATGGATGAGCCAACTTGAGATTGTATTTCTTGGCATTATCTTCACAAAGAAGAGATTCCGGATTTTTATTACTTTCTATCTTTGGGTCAAACCGAGTCAAGTGGCTAAGCTTTGACCCGTATCTGTTGAAACCAGTATTTGTGTGTTTTGTCTTGAGCCGTACGAGATGAAATTCTCATATACGGCTCTCAGAGGGGGAGTCTTCTTTGGGTTACCTATCTCAATAAAGTATATGATTGGTTTGAGGAACGCCTCGAAATTCAAGCGATTGCGGATGATATAACTAGTAAATATGTTCCTCCTCATGTCAACATATTTTATTGTCTGGGGGGGATTACGCTTACTTGTTTTTTAGTACAAGTAGCTACAGGTTTTGCTATGACTTTTTACTATCGTCCAACCGTGACAGAGGCTTTTTCCTCTGTCCAATATATAATGACTGAGGTCAACCTCGGTTGGTTAATTCGATCAGTTCATCGATGGTCAGCAAGTATGATGGTTCTAATGATGATCTTACACGTGTTTCGTGTGTATCTGACGGGGGGGTTTAAAAAACCCCGCGAATTAACTTGGGTTACTGGGGTGGTTCTGGCTGTATTGACCGCATCTTTTGGCGTAACTGGTTATTCCTTACCTCGGGACCAAATTGGCTATTGGGCAGTCAAAATTGTAACAGGCGTGCCTGAAGCTATTCCTATAATAGGATTGCCTTTGGTAGAATTATTACGTGGAAGTGTTAGTGTGGGCCAATCCACTTTGACTCGTTTTTATAGTTTACATACTTTTGTATTGCCTCTTCTTACTGCCGTATTTATGTTAATGCACTTCCCAATGATACGTAAGCAAGGGATTTCGGGTCCTTTATAGTAAGATCATAGATATTTTTAATTTCTCATATCGGGGAGGAGCAAGAGTCTTTCATTGCTACGAATATGAATTATTTCAAACATAAGGCATGTGATTTGTGGATACTTCTCTTTAACTATGAAATGAAGTATTGAAATATTTTATTTTGTATTTAATATTGATACGAATACGAATGGTTGAAGTATATTTTCCTAAAATCAAAGAGGATGGATTATGGCAGTGTATGACTTGAGCTATGGATTGGGCCGTGCAGATATATAATAGGATCCGCCGCGTTGGAATTGACCACAACCAATGTGTCTCCGCAGTCAACCGTCAATCCCCTTATGTAATATATGATAGGCCGGTTCACTTGAGGAGAATCTTTTCTATGATCAAACCCGAAGGAAGTGTCATGTATCAACAGGCTCCGTAAGATCCCTATAATAAGTGATGTGGCATGATGCAATGTTCTTTTCTATCTATTCACTTTTCTTTTTTCTTTCCTTTCGAATTTCTCATTTAGAGAATTTGCAATTTTATTTTACTTTATTATTTATATTATTTATTATTATTATTTATTTTGATTATTGAATTCAAAAATCAAAATAAAACTATAATAAATAGAAAAATATAAATTCTAATTATAATAAATAGACAAATATAAATAATATTATAAATAGAAATTTTAATTCTAATAAGTAATATAATAAATAATAAAGTAAAATAAAAAAATATATTATATATATATATATATAATATAACATATAATATAACAATACAATAAATCATATTAATAATCATATTATACTCATATTCATAATCATATTATATTCATATATAAATATATATAAATATAATAAAAATAGAAGGGAAATAGAATAAAACAATATAAACAACAATACAGTAACACAATACAGCAATATAATATTATACAATTAAGACATCTAAGGCATCAGTTCCAAATATATAACAATACAATATATAATAAAAATATAAGAAAATATAAATATAATTAAATATAATTTAATAATTTATAATTTAAATAGAATATAAATAGAATAATAAAATATAGAATAATAAAATATAATATAATATTAAAATATAATAATATAGAAAATATAATATATAAAATATTTTATAACTTTAAAATACTTTATAGTTTATATTTATAGTTCTTTATATTTATAGTTCATACTAGTAGTTTATACTAGTTTTTAGTCATTTTTTTTTTAGTATGGTATTATTTATGAATAATAGTTTATTTCTTATGAATAATAAATAATAAAATAATAATAGTTATTTTAAGTTATTTTAGTCATTTAATTTTTCATTTTTCATTATAGTATGGAGATGCATTCATTTCCTCTGCATCGACCCTGATCTATGATACTATCGGAGTGAAATAAGGGATCTAAGGAAGAACAGAGGTTCTAATACTTTAACCAAGTAACAAGTCAAAACTTTGTCTTTTTCTATTATATATCTATATAAGGAAATCGATATGTTGCGGGGATAAAGAGCAACCCAAAGATATGAACATGAGACAATCCAAAAAGCATTTGATCATGATCAAATTTGTGAGCCTACTTGGATATTGGGCATTTACTTCCCAGAACTAAATTCTTTATTCTTTTAAATAACAATAATAATAATAATATAATAATAAATAATAATAATATTTTCATAATCTTTTCCATAATACTCCATAATATTAATACATAATATTTATAATATTAATATTATAATTATAATTATAATTATAAATATATAATAATATAATATATATAATATAAATATATAATATAAATATAATTAATATAATTATAATTAATAATATAAAAATAATATAAAATATAAATATAATATATAATAAATATAAAATAAATATAAAATAATAAATATAAAATATAATTAAAATATAATTATAATATATTATAATATGTTCTATGATATATGTATTATGTATGGAAAATATGGAAAAAATTATGGAAAAGAAAATATAAAGAAAATATGTATGTAAAATAAATAAAATAAAATATAGATTTTCGATGGACTTCTTTAGGTTCTATGAATCTCTTTCTGTCATTCTTTTGATTTTTTTGGAATTCTTGCTCGAGCCGGATGAGCAAAAATTCTCATGTCCGGTTCCTCTGGGGGATGAATCCATAAGAATTCACCTATCCAAATAACAAAGAAACCTGATTTGAATGATCCTATATTAAGAGCTAAATTGGCTAAGGGGATGGGGCATAATTATTATGGAGAACCCGCATGGCCCAATGATCTTTTATATATTTTTCCAATAGTAATTCTAGGTACTATTGCATGTAATGTAGGCTTAGCAGTGCTAGAGCCGTCAATGATTGGTGAACCGGCAGATCCATTTGCAACTCCGTTGGAAATATTACCTGAATGGTATTTTTTTCCCGTATTTCAAATACTTCGCACAGTGCCCAATAAGTTATTAGGTGTTCTTTTAATGGTTTCAGTACCAATAGGATTATTGACAGTACCTTTTTTGGAGAATGTCAATAAATTCCAAAATCCATTTCGTCGTCCAGTAGCTACAACAGTTTTTTTAATCGGTACCATAGTAGCTCTTTGGTTAGGTATTGGAGCAACATTACCTATTGAGAAATCCCTAACTTTAGGTCTTTTTCAAATTGATTCAACCGCGAACGTGAAATACCACGATATAGGTATCTAGGGAAGATCCACTTCTTTATCTTCCCTAGATACACCAGTGAATCGAATCTTATTTAGATATATTCCTATTAGGATCTATGTTTGCAAATCTATTTATCCTGTGTCGAGGATTCAAAGCTCATTCCACTCGTTTTTATTTCTAAAAAATTCAAAAATGAAAAATAAATATATTTAAAATTTTTTCTTAGGTAAATTGATTGAAAAATGCTTCTGTAGAATGTCCAATATCTGTTTTATATCTTCTATACGAAAATTTCCACTTTTTATAAGATCTTCTTGACTGTGATTCAAAAGGTCCAATAATGTATGTATATTGGACCTTTTGAGAGAATTATAGGTCTTGGAAGACAATTCTGATTGGTCAATAAAAATACCTGTGAATGCAATTCCCTTTTTGTTTCTATTTTGATTAGTGAATTTTTCTTGAAAGGAAAAAGAAGGTAGATTAAATCTTTTTTCATTTTCCTCCAAATCCTCTTCCTCTGCATGTAAAAAAGGAATCAATAAATCAATCAAATTACGAGAAGCTTCATAAAGTGCTTCTTTAGGAGTTAAACTTCCATTGGTCCATATTTCTAGAAATAGTATCTCTTGTTTTTCATTCCCATTCCCATAAGAATAAATACTATGGTTCACATTTCGAACAGGGGCGGATACAGTATCTATAGAAAAACTTCCATGGCTAGAGTCGTTTGTGGATTTCATACGATATCCGCGATCTCTCTTGATTTGTAATTCAATACACAAATCAATTGGTTCTGTAAGGTTCGCTATATGCTGTGTCGTGTCAACTATTTCGACAGAAAGTGGTGAGATGATATCTTGAGCGGTTATCTGTTTTGGGCCCCTGACACAAATGTATGCGTCCCGAACCCCATTGAGATTACTTCTCAATACGATTTCTTTTAGATTTCTTAAAATCTCATGTACCGATTCTTCAATACCTACTATCGTAGAATATTCATGCATCACATTTTCAAATTTTGCACGTGTGATACATGTTCCTTCTATTTCTCGAAGTAAAGCCCTTCGCATGGCGATACCTATGGTATCGCCTTGACCTTTCATAAGCGGGGACAAAATGAAACGACCATAATAAAGACGCTTGCTGTCTACTCTTGATTCAACACATTTCCATTGCAGTGTTCGAGTGCATCCTGCTACTTCTTCTCGAGCCATACTATTTATTTTCATTTTAATTTTTAAAACTATCTTATTTTTTATTTTTATTGGATTAATGATTATTGGATCAGATCTTTCAATCATTTATTTCTTTCTCTTTAAATCTATTAAATTCTGAGTTTTACACACGTCTTCTTTTAGGGGGTCGACACCCATTATGTGGCACGGGTGTTATATCACGCACGAAACTTAATAGTATCCTACTTTTACGAATAGCTCGCAATGCCGCATCTCTTCCTCGACCTGTACCCTTGATCATAACTTTTGCCCATTTCATACCCCGACCCCGCGCTGCACGAATAACGTTTAATGCTGCTGCTTGAGCAGCATAGGGTGTTCCTTTTTTTATGCTTCTGAATCCAGAAGCACCTGCGGAAGCCCAAGAAAACACCCGACCTCGCACGTCTGTAACAGTTATAAGAGTATTGTTGAAACTAGCTTGAATATGAATAATTCCTTTTGGTATCCTAGGTTTATTCTTATGCTTATGTGAACCAATGCGTGTATTCCTACGTAAATATAAATAATTACGTAAACCAATTTTTTTGATGAATTTTGTCATATTTTATTGCCTCATATCATATAAAATAAAAAATAAACAAAAAAAAGAAAGAAGAATCATAAATCTACAGAAAGATACGGTGGATATCCATTTCATATGAAAAAGGAGCCTTTATTCTTTTTCTTTATTTTAAAATGGAAATGGTTTTTCTTTTTTTATTTTTGATTTGAGAAAGTTCTTTAGTTAGAACTTGAGAAGTATTACTTCTGTCTCTGTTTATGTCTCGGATTGGAACAAATTACTCTAATTCGTCCGCGCCTACGTATCGAGCAACATTTTTGACAAATTTTACGAACAGAAGCCCTTATTTTCATATTTCTCATCCCTTACCTTCATTCGGAATCTATTTTTAGATTTTTTTAATAAAAAAAAATGAAAATAGATTTCTTGTATTTTTGAACTTATAGAACTGGTATAGAACTGGTATAGAACTTACTGAATATAGAATTTGAGAATAATGAATAATTATATCATGATATAATTATCATTATTCGTTATATCCTTACGAGAGGTATGTTTAAAAGAATGATCTAATCGTTAGAATCTTTTTTTGAAAGTCTAGTAAGTCTATAAATTATACGTCCCTTGGTTGAATCATAATGACTCATTTCGACTCGGACTCTATCCCCGGGTAGTATACGTATAAAACCACGACGTATTTTCCCCGAAATATAAGCTATAATTAGATTTCCATTATCTAACTTAACTCGAAACATACCATTTGAAAGCGACTCAGTAATTAAACCTTCATGAATAAATTTTTGTTCTTTCATTATATATAAATCCTTTTATTTTCTTTTTTCAATATCAATTAAAATTAATAAAGGAGGAATTCTGTAATTTATTTCTCCTCTCTCGCTATTTGAAATTTTCAAATGAAAAAAAAAAGTAAATTCGAGAGAAAATTGGGGTACTACAGTAGAATAGAATCACCATATATAACACAAAATTTCTCCTCCAATTTTTGCTAGTCGGGCTTCTCGATCTGTCATCATACCTCGAGAAGTAGAAAGAATTACAATCCCCATTCCGCCTAAAATCTTAGGAATTCTTTGATAGCTGGAATAGATTCGTTGACCGGGTCTGCTTATATGCTTTAATTTTATTTTATTCCGTTTCTTAGTATTTCTATGTCGTAAGGTTGAAACCAAGAAATTTTTTTGACTTTCTTTATGTTTTCGAACGTTTTCAATAAAACCTTCTCGTAAAAGTATTTTGACAATGTTTTTAGTTAGATTAGTAGATGCTATTTTAACCCTTCCCTTTTGATTCATGTCAGCATTTCTTATAGAAGTTAATATATCGGCAATAATGTATCTACCCATGGCGAATTCTAGTTATTTGTTCCTCCTCATTTGAATAGAATCAACATGTTTCTTTTTTGTTTGATTTTTATTTTTAGATTATTGATTGAATTTTTTTTTTTGAAATTCGTCAATTCTAAACAAGTTTCCAAAATTAAAGTATATGCATGAAACACAATCTATGAATCAGAAATCTATGAGATATATATCCTCTATTTGAATATTAATTATATATATATATATATATAATTAATAATGTACTTTATTGGTACTTTGGTACTTTATTTTTTATGTTTAATTTTTTATTTTATGAATTTATTATTTCTTATTTTATTATTATTATTCTATTTTATTATATTTATAATTTATATTTATTAATTATATTTATTATATATTTGTATTTGTTAATTTATTAATTAATTTTAATTAATTTTATTAATTTTTATTAATTAATAAATAATAAATTATTAGTTTAATTATTAGTATTATTAATATTATTAAGATTAGTTAAGTTAGTATTAAGTTATTAGTATTAGTAGTTATTTAGTATTAATATTTTATATTAATATTTTAATATTAGAATTATATTTTTAATGTATTTTGATATTTGTTTGTATATTTGAATTATATAAAAGATTATATAAAAGATCAATATAAAAGATTATATAAAAGATCAATCAAATCAAAATATCAAATCAGATAACAAATAATAACAAATAAGAAGTAAGAAGAAATATAATGATATTAAATAATCAAATGAAAATAATGATATATGTCATCTACTAATTTGATTATAAGACTTCGGGCGCCAATGAAATTATTTTAGTAAAATTCAACTGTCTCAATTCCCGAGCAATCGCACCAAAAATTCGAGTTCCTTTTGGATTTCCTGCTTTATCAATGATAACCGCTGCATTGTCATCATATCGTATTATCATGCCATTGTCGCGTTTTAGTTCTTGGCGCGTACGTACAATCAAAGCTCTAATTATTTCGGATCTTTCTATAGACATGTTGGGCACTGCTTCTTTGATTACAGCAACAATAACATCGCCAATATGAGCATATCTATGATTACCAGTTCCTAGGATTCGAATACACATCAATTTTCGAGCTCCGCTGTTATCCGCTACATTCAAAAGGGTCTGAGGTTGAATCATATCATTCTTATTGGAATATTTTATTTAAATCCAGTGTATAAGGGAAAAAAAGAAATATTATCTGTCCAGAGATAAAAAAATCCGCGGTTGTTTTTTCATTCTCAACACCCCTTCACTTTATCTTTTCCTTTCCTTTCCTATATCTTTTCCTTTTCTTTCCTATTTTATCTATCTTTAAAGACTTGAATTTAGTTAGTATAGGCATTTTACATGCAGCTATTTGCATAGCTGCTTTAGCTACAGTTTTTGATACTCCAGTCATTTCATAAAGTATTCGTCCCGGTTTCACAACGGATACCCAATATTCGGGTGATCCCTTCCCCGAGCCCATACGTGTTTCCGTCGATCTGATTGTAACAGGTTTGTCGGGAAAGATACATACCCATATCTTTCCACCACGACGCGCAGATCGTGTCATTGCTCTTCGCCCTGCTTCTATTTGTCTAGCTGTGATCCAAGCGGGTTCAAGCGCCTGAAGAGCGTATTTGCCGAAAGAAATACGATTGCCTCGACAAGATATTCCCTTCATTCTACCTCTATGATGTCTACGAAATCTGGTTTTTTTGGGGTTTTAGTCGATGGTTGTTTTTATTTTTATTCCATCTCTACTGCAGAACCGTACGTGAGATTTTCACCTCATACGGCTCCTCGCGAATGAAATGACTTCTTCTCCATAATCTTGTAATCTTAGATATACACTATTTGTTAGATATACACTATTTGATTTCCTTCTTTCTTTTCTATACTTCTTTCTATATCTTTCTATACTATACTATATATCTATATCTCTCTATATCTATATCTCTTTCTATATATCTAGATTCAAAAATAGATTCAAAAAAATAATTAAATCAATTAAATCATTTATTATTTTTTATTATATATATTATATATTATTTATTTATTTATTTTTTATTTTAATTTTTTCTTTCAATTTCAATTGAAAATAATAATTTATTTTCAATTAAAATAAAAAATCGAAAACTAAAATAAAATAAAAATATATTGAAAAATAAATAAATGAAATTAGCGTTCGCGGGCGAATATTGACTCTTTCTTCCTTTTTTACTTTATTTTTTTTTTTGTGGGGTAATTTATGTTCAGAATAAATCCATTCTGGAACACTTTATTCTTGGTTCATTCCGCCATCCTACCCAATGAATCATTAGGATTGATTGGTTTTAATTCAATCCTATGTAATCACAGGTTACATCGTTCCCATAGCTTCTACATTAATGATTAGGCTTGAACTCCGCAATGGAGCTCCCCAAAAAATTTTATTTGTCTCCGAGTCAATCTCCTCAGTTTTTCTTAACCCGAAGCTCAATTTTTTCTTTTCTATTCTTTTATTTTTTTTTTTTATTTTATATATTTCTATTTTTATTATTTTTCTATTTTATTCTATTTTAATTGAATATATTTATATTCTATATCCATATATTATCCATATTCCATATATTAAATATATTATTTATATTAAATATAAATAGAAATATATTAAATTAATATAAATATATTCAAATTGATGCTTTATCACACTGCTTTTTTTCATAAACCATACATCTTGGAATCATATATCATATATCATTAGTATTAATCATTAGTATTAATAAAGTATTAATAATTAATATTCTTATTCTATCTTTCTATCATCCTTCCATTTTTCTACATCCCCTTTTATTTTTTTTTTAAGATTTATAATCAGATTTCTTTTTCATTTGATGAAAAGAATTTAAGTTGCTACAACTATATGATTTATTCAGTCATATAGTG